AGAAGCTATTGAGGAACAGAAGGAGCGTTTTCTCCTTCAAAACTAAGTATAAGCAAATTAATTACTTTAAATCGGTAAGGTAAATTATAATAATAAAGTGTATATTACCAAGTGGATCTTATCTCTTATTCAAATTATTAAAAAAAGCTTTCTTGACATAGAAATATAAAAAATATATGGAAATATATTGCGTCCAATAGGATTTGAACCTATACCAAAGGTTTAGAAGACCTCTGTCCTATCCATTAGACAATGGACGCTTTTCATTTCAATTTTTTTTAATATTTTTTTTAATATTTATAAAAAAAAAAATGGAGAGATTACTCAAAATATTGACATATTGGCTAGAGCTATAAGATAAATTAAGTACAAGCGGGTAGCGGGAATCGAACCCGCATCGTTAGCTTGGAAGGCTAGGGGTTATAGTCGACGTTGATTCATAATTCTTAACGTCTCTAATTCAAAACCGAACATGAGACTTTGGTTTCATTCGGCTCCTTTATGGAAGATGGATATATTTCAAAATATAAGATATGAAGGAAATTTAAAGTTTCGACTCATAACATCTATGTCAGCTTTTCTGTCTCAATGTATTCAAAATATAAGATATGAAGGAAATTTAGAGTTTCGACTCATACCATCTATATATAAGATATGAAGGAAATTTCGAGTTTCGACCCATAACATCTATGTCAGCTTTTCTGTCTCAATGTATTCAAAATAACCGACCTGCTTTATAGACAATCCTTATAGAAAAGAAGGGGCTTCTAAGACCTTTTCTAGTTACTTCGTTCTCTATTTCTAGTTAATAGAATCCTTAGGAAAATATTTTTGTTTCCATCGAGCTAAAAGATTTGTTGATGTCTTTAGTAAACCAAAGACATCGTTTCATAGCTATTTTGCTTCACTTTTCCATATACAATACAAAAAATAAAAATTGAAGATTTAGTTACGATTAGAAATAAATTTTTTATCTTTATCCATGGATTCCTTATTCATATTCATTGAATTGGAAGTATTGATCCAATAAAAAAATTATGTTTCGTAATTTTATAATCCAATATCCTATTTTTTAATTTAGAATTTACTTTTGGCTATAAATTACGAGAATTTATATTCTTCCTCTACTTTTTGATTCAGAGGTAAAGAAGGAGTAAATCCTTTTTACGAGATAAAGTTTTTGATCAGAATGGGATATTAATCAACCCGAGGGATCCCTTAACCATTAAGGGATTAATAGAACGAATCACACTTTTACCACTAAACTATACCCGCTACAATCCGATTATTGTATATAAATTGACTTTTTGTCTAGCAAAAAAATTTTTTGGAATCAAAAGATAGGATCAAAAAAAAAATAATTAAAATTAGAGTGTAAACGAGAAGACGTAATGAGATTAGGAAAGGCGGACTCAGTTAAATACCAAGTCTTTTTCTTAGAGGTTTTTGTCAGATATAAAACTATTTAAGCCGTAACCGAAAAAAGCATTGTTCAATAATTTATAGTTCCCTTATTTTCATATCTTAGGTTAATTGATATTTTTTTTAATTAAAAATTTATATATAATAAAAAAAAGCCAAGAAATTAAGATAGCAAATTACTTTTCGTTGCAAGAAAAGGGGACCGGCCCAGCTTGGTGCTGGACAGGCCAATCCGGGGAAAGAAAAGGTTTCTTTGGCGAAAATCAAAAAGTCCTTTTTGATTTATTTTTATTTCTTAAATTTTTTTTTTTAATATAGATAAACTAAATAAAATTCGTTTTTCAAGCCCTATTTTGATTTATGTAATATACTAAATTATCCTTTGTCAATTGGGGAGAGATGGCTGAGTGGACTAAAGCGTCGGATTGCTAATCCGTTGTACGAGTTTTTCGTACCGAGGGTTCGAATCCCTCTCTTTCCGTTTTTTCGATAACTTTTTATTTCCTTTCGATTTTTTCCGAGTTCTTTTTTTTTAAGTTATTTTAATAGTTAAAAAAGTGAAATAGCTAAAATACTGCGAAAGAACATTTAAAAATTGCGCAAAGAAAAAACTTTATTTATTTTTTATTCTTCACGCCCGGGATTGCGTCCCGGATCATTAGAGAGGAATCCGAAGATGAATAAAGAGACAAAGAATATCACCACCGTGTAAACAAATAGTTTTAGAGTAAGCATTACATAATCTCCAAATTTTTTTTAGGAAAAAAAAGAGAGTAGATCCTCCATGTGGCTATTTGTATTTTAAATTGCGTACCTTACTAGAGTTTATATATATATATTTTTTTTCAATGGGCACCAAACGAAGAAATAAAGAAATAAACTAAAGTTCTTTTAAGACTAGAAAAATAAAAGAATTTTCAAAAACTACATTTTTGATAAAAGTGGATTTTTTCATTAACAAAACTTTTATTTTATACCTAAAATTAGACATTTTGGAATACTCCAAGAGGTCTTCCAATATAAAAAGGATCAGAATAAGAAAATGAAATGGGGTGTTCCCAACTTATCACAGTTATACCAGAATTTATCTATTCAATTCGAGGGTTCATACTGTAAGACTTAGCTTATCTTATCGATTGTTATAATTTTTTTTGAATAAATTAGTCTAGGATGGTATTAAATACTATTTAATAGTTTTTAATTAAAAAAATCATCGAAAACTTACAGCAGCTTGCCAAACAAAAGCTAAGAGAAAAAAAAGCAAAGGTATTACTGGCATAAAATCTACGACTGGATTTAAAAAAGCGTAGGCTTCAGGCAATTTGGCGACGAAAAAACTACTTGAATAAAGGGTATAATTAAGACAGATACAGATTAAACTTAATATATTAAGCATAACAAACATTTTGTTCTTGAGGTTAATTATATTTAATTTGATTGAGTTATTAATAAGTTGAATTGTTTATATAGAAGGGTAAATGAAGAAAAATAAATTAGATATACCAAAAAACCTTCTTTAATTTTAACTTTCCCAATCAAAAATTCTTCAATTTCAATTCGAAAATCAAAAGGTGAATAGAATAAATCATAATTTCATATAATATCTTAATTGAATTAGATGTAATGATCAATAAATTCATCAGTTTGGGTTTCTATATAAATATATATAAATTCTAGCAATGATCTAATTTATTTGATAGATATTTAGGCTCAAGTTGACGAACAACCAGTACCAATAATAGTGTTTATTAGTCCCAAAAATAAATGGGGCGTGGCCAAGTGGTAAGGCAACGGGTTTTGGTCCCGGTATTCGGAGGTTCGAATCCTTCCGTCCCAGAGCATATCTGTCTACACACTCAACATAATATCATATTATCACAGATTTACTCTATCTAAATATCTATTCTATTATTATTATATATGCCATATATAATAATATATAGAATAAATATTTAGCTTATATCAGAATAAAGCAGAATAAATGTTACTTTTTTAAACAATCTTCTGTTTAAAAGTATAATATTAAAAATATTATATTTTTTTTGAAGATGAAATAGAATCTACTTGTTATCTATCTTTGAAATTGACAATTTTTTATGAGTTTTTAGTACTCGAAGAATTAAGTGTTAATTTTTTGAATTGATCTTATCACTATAAAGTTATTTTAAGATGCAGAATTTAAAATAACTTATTTAAATTTTAGTTGTGTTCTTTTAATATTTAAATATTTAACTAAAATATTTAGTTATTATTAATAATAACTTTACTATTAAATATTAAAAATATTTTAGTTATTTTATTTTAAGTTTATTATATATTTTAATTTATATATTTATATATAAATATAAAAATATATAAGATAATATTATATAGGTGTATATATATTTGTAAAAATTTTTATATACATAGATATATTATAGACATATATATATATATATATATATATCTATCTGGGGTAAAATTTTATATTTTCTGCGACTTCATCAGAAACTAAATTTTTTATCGAAATAAAAGTAAAATTAAAATATAGGTTATTAGGTACCGACCAAACAATGACTATTCATGATTTCGCATAATGGAATTAATTTAATACTGTTTCGAAACTAAAGGAATGTTATGGTAAAACTTCGTTTAAAACGATGTGGTAGAAAGCAACGTGCGACTTGAAGGACACGATCCGCTGTGGATTCTTACACCCACCATTTTTATATTATATAGGACTGAAAGTGCTTTTGGCTCGACATCATTTGTCCTGTTTCACTAGAACTTTCTTTTTGTTTTTTTTTTTAGAAGGGGGGTGAAAACTGTATCGTACAAGATGGAGCTCGAGCAGAACGTATCGATTCGTTTAGTGGAGGCAAGAATCTAGGGTTAGTATCATTTAATAAATAGGGGCAGCTTTGTTAAGTCTATTTTCGACACAGAAATCGAAAGGATCCAATTCAAGTAAGTTTTAAATTAAAAAGTAAAATTAGGTGAAATTTATAAAATTCTTTCGATCAAATCAAAAGTGTATTACACAGGAATAAACCATTAGTATGATTTGTTGGTAGAGAGAAATCACAAAAAAAGGTATGTTGCTGCCATTTTGATTGAAACAATTAAAGATCACCGAAGTTATGTCTAAACCCAATGATTCAAGGCAAAGAAAGAGGAAAGGATCTTAGAACAAGGAAATACCGTTTTCAATTGTCTCAACAACAAGAACTCAATTAAAATAAAGAATAAAAAAATTTGATTTGAAAGGAGACATACAAAAAAAAGGGGATTATAGACGACTCAATAAACGAAATGCTTATACAAAGGGTTTCCTTTGGGGTTATCAAACTTGAGTTATGAGCGCGCAAATTACAAATACAAAAATTTTTTGGTTGGGGAAAGATTAATAAACAATTATTTAAATCATATTATAAATAAAGATAATTCTTCATATAATTTATTTGATGATTTTATAAATATATTTAACATTAGAATTCTATACATAAAAATAACTTTACTTTTCTTGAGCCGTACGAGGAGAAAACTTCTTATACGTTTCTCTGGGGGGGTTATTTACATCTATCCCAATGAGCCATTTATCGAATCGTTGCAATTGATGTTCGATCTCGACGAGAAGGAAAAGCTTTCTGGAAAGTAGGTTTTTATGATCCGATAAAGAATCAAACCTATTTAAATATTCCTATTATTCTATATTTCCTTGAAAAAGGCGCTCAACCGACAGGAACTGTTTATGATATTTCAAAGAAGGCAGGTGTTTTTATAAACCTTCGCCTTAATCAACAATCCAAATTCAATTAATGAAATATATAAATTAATGAACGTGTGGATGAGTTTTCTAGAGTTTTGCATAATCTTTTCTTTTTTATTTGTATTGATTGATTGATATTAATTGACTAAACTTGGGATTTTTATATTTTATTTGTTTAATTTATTTGTACGTATACACCTTTTATGTCTATATGTCGCTTCCATATGTAGTTGTAGTGCCAATCCAACATAAATCCTTATTTTTTTATTTTAAAAAATTTAAATTTACATTTTGTTTATTTGATTCTTTTATCAAAATTAACTTTTATATTGACAACAGTGTATCAAATGAATATAATCTGGTCATGGATAAATGAATCCATTTATCTCTGTCCTATCGATTTTAGTTCATTCAAATAAAGGGTTCATTGGATGCACGAAGTATTTTTTTGCAAAAAATAAAATATTTTTTATTAAAAAAGAATAATGTATAACATAAAAGACAAGAATTAGTCTACAAAAATTTTCATTTATATTTTGATCTTAAATTTTTTTTGCCTTTTTGAAATGTTTTGATTTGATTGTGCCGTACAATTGAATATCTTCATTTATTAGGATTCCGATTGTATCTATACACTCTAATTCTTTTAGTTCGGGTTGCTAACTCAACGGTAGAGTACTCGGCTTTTAAGTGCGGCTAGCATCTTTTACACATTTGTATGAAGCAATGGATTCATCTATACCATCGGTAGAGTTTGTAAGACCGCGACTGATCCTGATAAGGAAGGACTGGAAAAAGCAGCATGTCGTATCAATAGATAATTTGAAAAATATTTTATTCTTACTATTATAGGGATAAGGCCAAAACCTTGTTTAAATTTTTTAAATTTTTTGCTTGGGATTTAATTAATTTAACAAACAAATCAATTAAAACTAAAGTTGGGTCGAGCAAATAAATGGATAGAACCTAACTATAGGTTCCAATTATAGGAAGAGAAAAAGGAACGAGCTCTTGTTCTTCATTTTTGAATAATTACCCGATCTAATTAGACGTTAAAACTATATTAGTGCTTGATGCGGAAAAGCTTTTCCCGTGGGCTGATTATCGATTTTTTATGAATCCTACCTATTAGCAATCTTCATTATATAGTGGAGATCCATGTGTATGAAGAAGGCAGTATATTGATAAAGATATTTTTTTTTTTTCAAAATCAAAAGAGCGATCGGATTGCAAAAATAAAGGATCTCTAACCGTCTTGGTATTAGAGAATGAACATAAACCAATTGGTTGAAAAAAGAGAGGATAGAGAGTTCATTAATATGTCGTACCTTTATTCCGAGGTATCCTAATAATACCTTGTTTTAACGCTATCGTACTATAAGTATCATTTGATAACCCAATCCATCCCATCCTATATTTTCCTATTTTCGGTTCAAATCGAATTTCAAATGAAGGAATATCAAGAATATTTAGAGCCAAATAGGTTTTGTAAATATGACCTCCTATACCCACTTATCTTTCGGGAGTATATTTATGCATTTGATCGTGATCCGGGTTTAAATAGATTGAATTTCTGGGAAAATGTGGTTTATAACAATCAATATAGTTTATTGATTGTAAAACGTTTAATTACTCGAATGTATCAAGAGAATCATTTGATTATTTACGATAATCACTCTAACCAAAATAAAGTTTTTGGGTTCAATAAGAATTTGTATTCTCAAATGATATCAGAGGGATTTGCAGGCATTGTGGAAATGCCATGTTCCCTACGATTAGTTTCTTCCTTAACGGACAGAGAAATTGTAAAGTATTCTAATTTACGATCAATTCATTCAATATTTCCTTTTTTAGAGGACAAATTACCACATTTAAATTATGTATCAGATGTACTAATACCCTATCCGATTCATCTGGAAATTTTAGTTCAAACCCTCCGTTGTTGGGTAAAAGATGCCTCTTCCTTGCATTTATTAGGGCTTTTTCTTCACGAGTATTATAATTGGAATAGTCTTATTATTCCAAATAAATTAATTTATATTTTTTCAAAAAGTAATCTAAGATTTTTCTTGTTCCTGTATAATTCTCATGTTTGCGAATACGAATCTGTCTTACTTTTTTTCCGCAACCAATCTTCTCATTTACGATTAACATCTTCTGTTGTCTTTTTTGAACGAATATTTTTATCTAGAAAAATAAAGCATTCTGTAGCAGAAGTCTTTGCTAATGATTTTCCGAGTAGGCTATGGTTCCTCCAGGATCTTTTTATGCATTATGGGAGATATCAAGGAAAATCAATTCTGGCTTCAAAGGATACGTCTCTTTTGATG